AAGCAGATAAGGCCCTGGGGATAATAAGATTACGCTCGATCGATAGAAGAGGCGTTGTTATAAAGATTCAAAAAGGGAATCGACGTTGTTCAAATTGATTCAGTTCCGAGGCCTTCAAATTCGAATAAGAGCTCGATCGACCTAAACGATCAAGAGAGAAGTTCTCAATAATTCGTTGTTCTAATCAGTCGATCTTCGATTGACAGACCTCTCTATTACTTAGAGAGACGGGCGATGGATGTCCAGGCGACTTCTAAGGAACTCGAAGTTGACCCAAAGACCGATAGTGATGAGCGAAGCACGTCGTGAGAAAAAAAAAGGAGATTTTCGCTACAGGCTTTGTCAATTTGAACCCCGAATTGAAGTGACTTTCGAAGGCTAGAAGGCGGAAGGTGAAAAGAGAGGAATTAAGTGAAAGCCGATACTCTTATTGATTGATCGACTTCGATCTCAATAGTTGTGTTAAAGCAGGATCAAAGTTCTTCTTGGGCGTAAAAGAAGGCGAAATTAGAAAGCTTTACGAACCCACTCACGTCGTTCGCTCATTCGTTCTATTTTCGACGCTCTTCTTTTATCTTAGCTTATCTTTAGAACATTCTTCTAGTGAACTCTATCTATAATAAGGTTAAATAGAACGCGCGTTAGTTCTTTCACCCTGTCCAACTAATCAGTATTAGCCCTCGATAGAATAGATAGTTAAGGCGAACCTGACAAAAAATTCTCTCACTTTTGAAAACACATAGACAGCTTTAAACCATCCCAGGTTTTTCCCTGGTTTCCTCTCCAAGCCAATCGATCGATCGATTGCTCACTCAATTTCTCACTCTCCGGAAAATAGGAATCAACGCTTGATTCCGTTGGCCGCCCTCCCATCCCTAGAAGGACTCTCTTTGGTCTACTCGTAGGGACCTAGGCTCTGCTCCGATTCCCGGTTGATTGAAGGTTATACTTATGGAAAAGAAAGAATGGAGGACATAGATAATCTGACTCACTTAATTATTAAACGGGGGTTTCCTGATTTCTGGAGCACCTTATAATCCTTATCTCGAAGAAAAGAGACTACTAAAGATCCATCTTTCACTCTATAGCCATCCAACCAAGAGATGCGATCTTCCAATTGTTCCGCTCCTCTCTCTCTCTGATTCCACCTAGGACAAACGAATGGGGCAAGAGATTGTTAAGGTAGCGGAGCGATAACCCGGATCAAAAAGCGGCTTTGTAGTTTAATGGTAAGACCCTACTCACTTCCGGATGTTCGCTGAAACCGGCCTGACCCCCCGAATTTGAATAGGTTATCACCTAGTTGTTTACAACAACAGAGCCTTTTTTGTCTGCAATCTTCACACGCGCACCAGTCTCGTATGAAGTTCTTGGCTTTTGAACTCGTCAGTTAGTCTTTCTTTCTGTGTCCGTAGTCTTGTTCGTCTTTCTCGTCTGCCATTTTTTTAATAGGCTTGTCTTTTTGTCTTTTCTTTGTAGCCGCGCATCAATATATATGATACGAAATTCTTTAAGATAGATAGGAGGAAGAGGAAAACCACTCTTCAGCCATATCTTTATCCTCAGAGCCAATCCATCACTCCATCTCCTAAATTTCCTGCACCTGCTCCTGGCTCCTCTCCTACTTCCAGGATTCCTATGCCCTTCACCTCAAAAATTCGATTCTGAAATAGCTCCATCCGGAGTTGTGGAATTTCAACAGATTTTGAGGATGACTGTGAGCCTTCAAATCAGATCTATTCGGCTTTCGCAGGTAGGCAGCTTTCCAGCCCATCTCTAGATGTTCATTTTGATCCTTATCATGCTAATTTCGAATATCGGAAGATTCTCCACCGGATAATGATCAAATTTGAACTCGCCCTTCCAAATTCCAGACGGATGCAAGCAGAAAATGATCAAACATCGCAAGAAGAGTGGAATCTAATCTCCTTACATCGCGGAAAAGACAAAGCAGGGAATAGCTTCAACGGCGAAATGAAAAAAAAAAGGGAATAAAAGGCTAAGAAGTAGAGGCCTTGCATCTCTCCCTCTCGCCCGGCTCATTCTCAATCACGATAGTGGCCTCTTGGAACTTTAGGGCTTTGAATGGGCGAGCTTCGCAAAGGGCTGTCTCGGACTTCATTAAATCCAATTCCAATAAAGTAGATATGATTTTGATCCAGGAAACAAAAGTCAAAGAGGACGTAATCTATCTGTCAAAATCTCTAAAAAGATGCTGGCAGCTGCTATGTCCCTTCGAAAGGTGCAGCTGGTGGCTCTTGGATCAATTGGAACAAAGAAAATGGATCCATAAAAGAAAGTCAAAATCGGATGGATCTATAGAATAGAGCGATACAAAGCACGGCTTGTAGCTACGGGATATGCTAAGGAGTGATGACCACAATTAGGACCACTATTACAATTGCTGCAGTCAAAGGGTGGCCCTCAGCTCGATGTCAAGAATGCATTTCTGCATGAAGACCGGAAGTATACATGGAGCTTCCTAAAGGATTCTCAGACCAAAACCGTCTGCAAATGAAAGAAAGAAAGCTTTACTGGCACCATCTGGATCATTCCGGTGGTGGGGAGGCTCATCACCTCCCTCCTTCGTTCCTCTCCCGGCTTTATTAGTTAGGCGAGTACTTTCGTTCCTGAGCATGAATCCAATTTGAAAATGAGTACGTGATCGTCCCAAAGGCACACACAGAGGCCATTCTTTTTTATTCTGTGTGAAACCTTTGATTCTTCGCACGGGTCACAACGTCTACCAAATCAAAAGTCCTTCTGGCAACAGAGGGACGCGACAGCGAGAATCTCCAGCTTGATGCACTGGCGCCACCTGAAAGCTGACAGAATATTGTCAGTCGTCAAGGCGAGGGGCCTTCTGCTGCTTTCTGCTCTCAACCAGATTCAAATGAAAGAATTTAGAATTCCATTTTGAATTTGATCGAGCACTTAGGCACTAAGGCCTGGCGGGGCACTATGGAAAGCGCCCGACGATTGGCTGGATTGTTTTAAAAAATCCAGTCCAGTTGGTCGTCACAGGGTGTCTTACTAAGGAGAATTGTATCGCGGCGCACCTCCTGATCCAGGAGATCCGGAAGCGTCGGGCGGTCCAGTGGATGACTCTTCACCTCCCTGTACCTAAAGACTGATTCGACGTTGTTTGATGGCCTATTATGGCGGACATGAAGACTGGTTTTGTCCCCGTCAAGTCTCAGTTTCCCTGACACGTTCCGGTCTGCCTCGTATCATTCCAGCGTTTTCTCGAAGAATGATTATGAAACGTGATGATCGTGCAGATGTTGTTGTGCATTTTGACTTGTTTTGGTTTTCGATCTGTCGGATGATATTACTCATCCCACGGGGGAGACTTAATGTCTCCTCGATCACCCGGCCGAGACTGTAAGATCCTGATGCGGCAACAGCGTTTGCGCATAGTAAAAAGGGGGTCTCAGTTTTAGAACCTCTGGTTCTGCCACGGATGCTTAGGTATGTCCCCCGTTATGACTCGATACCAGTTGAACGTCGGTTATCGGTTCATACCGAGTGGGTCTTATACTCCATCCATGGGCAAACGTCTTTATGGTCTCACTTCAGTGTGTGTTTGCAGCCCTACCAACAGAAGCTGCTGCTCTGCTGAGGCGTTGTGCCTCTCCAGAGCGAACTCTTTTTGAGTCTGTGAATACCCTTTCTGTCATTGGTCCTTATCATTGGACTAAGAGAACTGTGTTCCCTGGTTCAGAGGTTGGACCATCTCATGAAGGGTGGGACGCGTGCTGGCGTTGGTTGTATGAGCTATCTGCCCATACAGTTTACGTTGGTGCCCCTATACCTGGAGGCCGACTAGCGTGTTCTGTTGAGGGTGCGGGCAAAGCCCGCATCTTTGCAATTGTAAATCCGAAACCAGGTTAGGGATTTGGCAAAACCGCTCCGGTTGATGAGGATCCTTCGATCCGTCCGATGGGACGTATGATCCATTAAGGCCTCTTCGCTTCAAATGGTAGGGTAGTCGGACGATCGGTTTTCTTTTCCTTTGATTTGAAATCTGCAACGGATACGTTGCCCGCTGGTATCACTGAGATTCTCCTCGGGCAGCTGTTTGGTGTAGGGTTTGCTTCTGCATGGATGACCTATTTGTTGAGATGGGTGCGTTTTCATTTACCATTTAAACGCGCAACTGCTGACCGTTTAGGTCCTAAAGTTTGTTTCAACACTGGTCAACCTCTTGGTTTTCTTGGCTCTTGGCCTTCATTCGCATTGACCCATCACCTTATCGTGTGGATGGCGGCCGAGGCGGTGTATCCCGGACGTCGGTTTACAGCATATGCTATTTTGGGCGATGACCTTGTCATCGCCGATTAGAAGGTTTAAAGTCTCAGGCCATCATGGCTGAGCTCCAGGTTGTCATATCAAAAGAGAAAGATCTCATATCACGATCTGGTTGCTTTGAGTTTGCTAAACGGTTTTTCATTCGTCAGGGAACTCCTGCTATTTCCCTTCCCCATTCTCTGCTCGGATGATTGCCGCTTGTGTGAATTCTATTGCTGTGGGTCCCGTGTGTGCTCGAATAGGATCGTTTAAGGATTCTATTCCTTTTAGTTTCACTTATCGACGCTTAGGATAGATAGACTTTAGCGGGCCTTATAAATAAGGGGGTGCTAGTTATCGAGTTTATGGCGCCGCCCACAATCCAAAAAGTCAAAGATGGCGTCGGCATTTACTCGTTATGCTCTCTCCTAATAGTGGTGTATTCCCCCTTCCCTTGGTATTCTGGTTGGGCTATCCTGATAGGATAGTCTACTGTTATACCTTGGGAGTTGTAAGGGCGTATCTTCTTTCCAAATTGAAACCTGAGGATTTCCAAGAAAAGGAAATCGATAGTTTGCGTTCCTTTTGGAAGGATGCTGGTCTCATGTTTGATCTGGTAGCGATGAAAGAATGGATCGACATTCACGAAATTTTAAGAATCAAGGCAAGCTGCTATGGAGACCTCTAATAAGCCAATGGAAATGTCAGCACTTGCTACGATGTTTCGCAAGTAAACAAAGGGGGTTTTACAAACCACACTGCCCAGCGTGGAAGAGGTAAGAAAGGAGGTCTGAATCGACCTGTTTGCAGTCACTGTAGCAAAACTGGTCACACAGTTGATCAGTGTTGGGTTCTTCAGTCTAGCCAATAAAGTCACTAGCATTTCTATTGCACATAAACATATCAAAAGTGATGACATCTGCTGATGCCTATGTGAGTCATCTTCGGCTTGGATTGGTCCTTTTTTCCTCTTTCATCTAGTTCTGAAGCCTAGTTTCCTCTATCATAGGAGCTCCCCTTGGCTGCAAACACGTCACCGTCAGTGTTCTTGACCTGTGACAACTATATGAACCTATGATTCAGTTCCATATTTGATTTTTTCTAAATTAAAATTGATTTAAATTGCAACAATCTTTATTGTTATTTGGAACTATTGAGGATGCTGCAGCTGTTTGGTTTCACCTCTAGATGGTGTGAGTGGATCAGGGCTTGTGTATCCACGATTTCATACTCAATCTTATCTACTGGCCCCCCCTATGGTGACTTTCAGGGGACTAGAGAAAGACGACAAGGAGATCTTCTTTCTCCATACCGATTCATCTTGATGGCGGACTCCCTTGGTAGGCTTATTGATTAGGGAGCAGCTTCGGGACTTGACTCCAGTTTCCATCTCTCACAATCCATGCCTGCCATTACCCACCTCCAGTATGCCGCCTATGATGCAATTCTTTTGATAGGAGCCTTTATGAGCCTGATTTTGCTAAGGTACGGGCTATGAAAGAAACTCTAGCCCTCTATGAATCTGTTTCAGGGCAAGCAGTTCATTATAGTCAAAGTCCAGCCTTTTTGGTCAATGTCCCTGAACGTCGAGCATATAGATATTTGTGCAGCCTTGGGCTGCCCTAGCAGCAACCTCCCTGCCACGTCATTTTGGGCTGCCATTATTCACTGGGCGGTGCTCTAAAGCTCTTTGGGAGCTGGTGTTGAAGTGTACTAGGCAAAGGTTAGCCTGGGTCCATTTGTTCTCATTTGCAGGTAATATCTAACTACTTAGATCCTGTCTCCAGAGCCTTCCAATTGACTTCCTTTCGCTGTTTTGGATTCCCGTTGGTTGTTGGAAGCTATTCAAAGAGATTGATTATGGAGTGGCCAAGACCGTCGGATCTTGCATGCACTTGGAAGCTGTTTTCCGGTCAACTCTTCTTGGGTTGGGATGCACAGCTCCGCTACCTTCACCGACGCCTTGCTTGTCAAATGGGCTTGGGCATTGCTGGAGAGGTTTGTGAAGCCTCCCCAGACAATTATCCAGGATGCCCTGAGGTTTCTAGGATACTCCCTCATATTTTCCTGGACAAGACGCTCAGGTGCGCTTAAAGTCTTATAGCAACGAATGCTGATAACAGCAGTCGCTCAACTACAGAAAGAGTTCTTTTAAGGTAACAACCCTTAAATATATTTCCAAAGAGCAATATGTACAACTAGTCGATTTCTATGATCTTTATCAAGAACCCCTATAGGTTTTACAACCTTCGAGGAACGGACATAGTCATAGCATTTGAATAAGGTACCATACCTATATATTTTATATAGCTGGTCTCTTTTATCCGCTACTCCTAACATTTCCGTTGGAGGATATAAGAAAGATTCTAGTGGAGTGTTTGGATCCATAGCAGCAGCGTACCACCAAGAAATATACTTGAGAGAGCGTTCAATCATTTTATATAAAACAGTTCTCTCTGCAAGTAAACCCATGTCATCAGGGATAGAAGAGTGAAAATGGTTGGAAATACCTATCAACCGTGTATCACTCCTCTTATCACAAGAGGACACAAGGAAATGCCTGATGGACCCCATCATATAGCAATCAGGTATAAATCCTTCTGGTAACCCGAGCCATATAAGGAGGGGCAATTTTGCCACGCCAGCAGGGGATAAGAATATCAAGCAGTGACGGAACCAGTGTCTGTTTAGACGAGGGTTAAGGCACCTAGCATTTTTAGTATATGTTTTAAAGCTAGCTCCGCGCAAGCGGAGGCTCACTTGAAGTGAGTCAACCTTCACCTGATCTAAAACAGGCATCCAGGCTACGGAATGCCTGATGGAACGAAGCATTTTAACGCTGATAGGAGAGAAATCCCTATCTAGAATCCGGAATTTCTTCGCGAATTCCAACGCTCCCCGAGAGGAAATGAGGGACTTGGACGGAGAGGTTTTAACCCCTAAGTCTAGTATCATTTTCTCATACTCTTTAGCCACCTGCGCATCCCCGATGACAATATCATCACCGAGAATGGCATACTTTTGGAAATAAACTCCGGGATACACTCTCTCTGCACACATCCACACTACCATATGGTGGCATAGTGCAAAGAGGGGCCAAGAAGAAAGGAAACCGAGAGGCTGACCGGTCCGAAACCGAACAGCAAACCGCTCCTTCGGGGCTCGAGGCGAGTGAGTCGAAAAGAAATTCGACCCAAGCCCCATACGAACCCAAGCTCTAGCCAAGTCAATACCAAATAACTCCTTGACAAAATCGTATTGCCAACTGATTGGAAATCGGTCAGTGGCAGCCGACAAGTCAAAAGAGTACAAGTGGATGATGGACTTCAGCCTTTCAAGTGGCTTCGTCTGATCGAACGTCCCATCCATAGGAATAAGACGCAAGATAGACATACACCACTCGTGGGCTGGGCGCATAAGCGCCTGCTTGAGTGCGTTAGGGATAGCGAAAATTCTGCGCTTCCCTGCGCCCTCATTCTTAAACCCTAATTTTCCAGTTGGGAAACGTTTTAGTGTTTCTTTGTCTGTTAACATAAATCCATAGTAATGCAAGAAGCGCCAGCACTTGACACGTACTTCAAGTAGCAGGGCTTCGAGATCACTCTCTGCTTTCTCAGCCAATTCAGAACTGAGCTGCAGAGTTTCGCGACCTCGAGGGAAAACCATCCTCGAAGGAGCGAACTGGATAAAGAACATAGACAAGAAAGACTGACAACGAGCTCCAATAGGCCACCAGTCGCTAAGTATACCAAAGACGCTTTTGACCGGGTCAGAAGGAATGAAATTCTTAGGAGTTAAATAAATACTCCTTGAGACCCGTTCAATGCTATCGATGGTGGAGATAGCGAAGAATTCCCATATAAGTCGGTGAAGAGGCGACCTCGCTTTCTTATCCCGAAATAACCAGGTTACTGAAACTGGTGAACTAGACCAAGACAAGTCAACCTTCAAACCCAAAGACATAGGTATGTCGAAGGCCTTAGGGCAATAACGAGTCATAAGGTCAGGAACACAGTCCATGTCCGGCCATATAGTCGGAACAGCAGGAGGATCAACAATCGTTTTATACATCTTTGAAGTCGACTTAACCCTAAGTATCAACTTCGAGATGGAAAACAATGACAAGTACAACTGTACAAGTTGATCTGACTGCTCCCCCCTACGCAGTATTTCATGCCTATGGAAGGATGGAATGCACCTAGGGAGCCCACTACCCGTAAGGGACACGGGGTGAGAAAGAGGTTCATGTTTATTAAACGTGCCACCGTACGCCTTCATCAGACATACGGAGCAAGATTTTAAGTAAAGTGAAACTCTTAACCATCCCATCTTCTTACGATTAGTGATAAACCAACGGGCAAACAAGTATATCGCTATACATCTGCTCTTTGAAAACTTTCCGTAGAGGCATAATTGGACCTTGTTAAGGAGTCCAATTATGCGATGAAGGACTTCTAAATCCTTCTGCCATGAGGACACACTGAGCCTCTCAATTATATTAAATATTAATTGACGAGAGGAAGATTGTTTTATAAACATAATAAACTTTAATCTAGTCAGTGTGGTTCTCAACTCATCCTATCGCCTTTCTAAGGAAAGGGGGGGAAGGGCACCTACGATAGTTAACGTAGAGTCAGATCGCAAAGAGAGTGCAGGAACTTATTCTGCAATCTCGGAGCGATATGCCCTCCCGGGCATATCCATACGATTAATCGCCGGATATGCTGCCCGAATTTTGGAGCAATCCAATAGCCCGATAATTCAAATATTTTCATAATACCAGACGCTCAGACTGCGTGGGGGGTACAACCCCCCCACCACACTACGTGATTGACACGTAGGATGGTGCCAAAATAAAAAAAAAAAAAAAGGGCTTGGAGATTTGTGACGCAACTAGAGCCGGCGTGGGCTAGGCATATAAGAGCTGACGTCTCTTCCGCAGGGGCAGTTCTTCACGTCCATTAGCGTTCTTTGCCTCTAGGTTCATCCATTTTTAACTCCTGGGTTGCTATCGGACATCACCTGACGGCAGGGGATTTTGATGTTAGTTCGTAATGGCCAGGCGGGTTTTATACGGATTCTTGGGCCTCTCCCTGGGCCTCCAGATTTCCTTTGCTGCTTGAGGACTCTCCTTATCCTGATTGATGATATCGACGGTTGAAGAATGCTTTTCTTGGCGATATCACCAAACCATCTGGAATCTCCCTTTGCAGCTTCCAGCTCTGGAACCTGCTATAGAGGAAGTTGAACAACTCTTGCAGCTGATTCAATCAGTTCACATACCACGGGATCCTCCAACTGACTCCTAAAAATGGCAGATTTCTTCCTTGGGCTCATATACAATAAAAGCGGAGGGGTATGATATGATTGCATCTGAGAATGGTTGGTGTTTCCCAGTCTGGCAAGCGGGTGTCATTTCGAAGGTTGCTGCCTTCTTGTGGCTGGCTCTTCAGGGTAAGGTGCTCACTTGTGACAGACTTACTAGACGTGGGATTAGAGTTCTGAGTTGCTGCTACTTGTGCGGCAAGGAAGATGAAACATTGGATCACCTATTGCTTCATTGTAAGTATGCTCGCTCCATTTGGCAACATTTTCTTGGGTTGTTTGATTTTTGTTGGATATTTCCTGATACGCTTAGAGAGGCATTTGATCAATGGCATTGCCATATGCGTGAGGCTGCTTTGTTTAAGTTATGACAGCTGTGCCTTTCCATATGTAATCTGGAGCAAGAAATCAAAGAAAGAAAGAGCCTAATATTGAAAGAGAAATCTGCCCGGCTTATAATCTTTGATATTTAGGAATGCTTTCAGATTATACAATGATGATCAACACACTATTAGTCATTATCTCCCTAACTGAAACTTTGCAGTTTTGGTCCCAACCACCTCGGGCCCTGGTCCTCTGTGGGAGGGATGATGTTATTAAGCTCAACTTTGATTGTAGTAGCAGGGGCAATCCAGGACCGGCTGGCTATAGAGAGGTTTTGAGAGACGCGTCTGGTAATGCTCTTTGATGTTATGCTGGGCATTTGTGGGGATCAAGACATCCACTACGTGGAGGTTTTGAGCCTGGTGCAGGGCTCGAGCTCATCATATATTCGTTCGCTCCCCTTGGGTTATCGAAGGGGATTCACTTCATACCATTGTGAGCTGTACAAGAATGTCTTTCACACTCCCCCTCAAGCTGAAGCATAGAGATCTAAGAGGCCCTTTTTGAGTCGACGTTCCGTAAACACTATTGAATTGACTGCTTGTCCATCAAAAAGACAGGACGCTCCCTTTTTGAGTCAAGCGAGTGCTTTGGTGAGAAGATCTACTTTATAGTCTTCGCTGCGAACATACGGAGTGGAGATAAGACCGGAGGCCACCTTCTCCCTTCTCCCCCATCTCAGTTAAGGCAAAGCAAAGCAAAGCTTTTTCTTTTGAGACATAAAAGCATCAAATCTGAGGATCATAGCACTCCTCTCTATGCATGGTCACCAAAACGACGTGTTTAGTGCGCTCATGAAACACGACGGTTAGAGGCAATGTAGATGGCACTCATGTTGTCGCAGTGTAGATCCATAGGATTAGGGGGAGGGAAGCTAAGAGAGGTAAGAAGCGCATGAAGCCTTACAAGTTCAGCAGAGGCCGATGCCATGGCCCGCAGCTTCAGCACTGAAGCCAGACAAGTCAATCCCCTGCCTGTTTCATGCTTTTCCATGAATGAGATAAGGGAGCTATCTACGAAACGAGACAGACGGTTTGAGTAGTACGAGTGAAATAGGTGGGAGTAGTACGAGTGAAGTGAATCTAAAAAAGATGTGCGATTCGATCTAGTCAAAGCCAGCCTTTCACACGCGAGTTGGGCCATGTCTCCCGAGGTTTTGCAAAACCTCCTTTCCCAACGAGCCAAAGATCATGTTTCACGAGAGCGAGTGAAGTGCGTAACTCCACGAGCCCTTAAGAAGTTGTAGAAACGAGCTACTAAGAAAGTTTTCATTCAAACGCAAAGAGCGGAGCGAGTCTTCGTTGCCATCTTTCTCCAAGCAAGAATTCTAAGATCCATTTCATTCTCTGGATGAGTCTAGTCTATCCTCAACATAAAGAAGAGTTGAGGTGACTGGGGGTCTTCTATTCCTTCGACGTTTCTAGAAAAACAGACCATATAGCAGACTGAATATCAAACCAGAGAGCAGGCAGCACCTGAGGAGTTTCTGCCGCTGATGAGGTTGATGGCGCTTGAGGTTCTGCAGCAGATGGTGCTGTCACAGAGGCCCTGGTGCCTCAGCCACTGGGGCTACTGGAACGATAGGAGCAACCGGGTGCTGCTGTTGAAGCTTCTGCAGCGAGAAGCTTTGCCTTGGCAGCAGCGGCTTCAGCTTCTAATTTCCATGCGCTCCGCACTGCCCCTTATGTTAGAGGGGGAATCCTCGGTTGCTTGAACAGCTCCTCCTGGTTTCTCCTCCTTCTAGCGCGGTCGGCCGTAAGCGTCGATTTCCCTCAAAGCAAAATAAAGAACTCTCCTTCAATTTGAGCTCCTGGTGCCGCTTATTGCAGATCTCTTCCTTCTGTCGCAGCCCTTCCCGGATCTCTGTCCAAGACCAGGTCGGCCTGTTCATCCTTGAGACGAGCTTATTGGGTCTCAAGGGCTACTCCTTTCAAATTCGGCTGTCTTCTCTATGAGTTGGATCTCTTTGGCTTCATACTCGGCTTTTTGCTTCAGAAAATGAGTTTGCCTCTCTTGCAGAGCTTTCTCTTTCTCAGCCATCCCTACTCTATATTCGGCGGATTCAAAGGACCTGACAAATTTTGCATCTAGCTGCTGCCTTATGCGATTCTTTTCCTCCGTGCCAGTTCTATATTCGGCCTCAGCCCTTGCGGCATTGCCCACTCTTTCTTCCAGACGCCTGTTATGCCTATATGGGCATCGGTGACTAAGATACTCAACCGAGATCAGAGTCTGTCTGGAATGAAGTGTTGCTTCTCCAGCTCCACCAGAGCATTTAGAGATCGTTCGGGAATAAAGTCAGAGCAAACAGAAACAGACTGAAACACCTTAGAGGTGCAGCCACGAAGGCTTGTTCCTCCACCGCTGTAGCTCTTGTTCTTCTTCCTTCTCAGAGGTCGATTCAGCAGCTTCAGTGACCTCCATGGTTAGTGCTTGTATTGCGTGATAATCCTGAGATGGGTTCTTGTGTGGCATACGGAGGTCCTTCCGTTTGTATTTCTTCGTCGACATCCTCTTAATCACTGTCCTGTACAGTATCATGAAGGGGTGACTCTTCCGAGTCAGACCCTGTTTCAGGAACTACCGCACGCTCTTCTTCAACAGGAGCACCTCTATCTCAGGAGCTTCCTCCTGCTGGACTTCCCTAATCGCAGGTTCTTGGAGTTCCAGCGCAATTCTTTCAGGCCGTCGTTCCAACAGCGGAGCTTGCGCCCCCCTTCTTCTCTCAACGGCTCGGACACGCTGGATAAGCAATTGAATCGTGCCCGGAGGAATCTGGCTCTAACCGTCAGTCAAATGAAAATTCACTCTTTCTTTGTGCTAGCAAATGAGCATAATGAAATTATTGGCCCTCTCTCATCAAACACATGATTCTGAAAGTTGTCCCAGCTTCAAAGCTTATTAGTAAAACGCGCGCATACGTTTTGAAGCTTGCTCGTGCAATCAACGAAAAATTCCTTCGCGCTTAGCTTAGTAAGCTAGCTTGGTAAGCTAAGCAAGCCTGGTTCTCCGGGCACTATGGTAGGACGTGGATCGATCATGACGAGAATGGGCTTCTCCGTAATGTAATGTAATAGAAGAGTCACGGTCCAGTTCCCCGGGCTTTCTCCCTTCTCGACCAGACGAAGGAGATATGAATTCAATGAAGGCAGGTAAGGGCGTCGGCTTGACCGTGTGTTCTCTCCTGGTCGGGTCGGAGGCGAAGACTGGCAAAGTTCATCATTCAGTGGTGGGGTGTTCATAGAAAAGAAGGCGTCGCCAAACGAGTGGCGGATTTGGATGGTGCTTGGATGCTGGGGAGATCCATAGATCTGGATAGAGTCTCGCTCATAGAGGAAGAGTACGCGCGCTACGGCTTACGCAGTTGATCGGATCAGATAGCCCTTCGGGCAACCAACCCAACCCGGCACATCCAATTCCGATCAACAACTTGGAGGTATGGCTGAGTGGCTTAAGGCATTGGTTTGCTAAATCGACATACAAGAAGATTGTATCATGGGTTCGAATCCCATTTCCTCCGGCACGGAAGTGGAACGGGCGGGCGAAATTACGTGAGAGAAAGAACCTCTTGGTGGAGTCCCCCGGAGGACAGAAGAGCACGACTTCTTAGTGTGACTAGGAGCGGAGAGCCTCTTTTCTTGTTCTTGGTGGCGTCTATAGATAGCGAAGAACACCTGACCGAACGAACGAGGCGGGCCTATCTTCGGAGCATTCAGAGAATTGTCTGCTCTTTGCCTTAAAGGCGTTGTACGTCCCCTAGGCCCGGCGGCACGGCATGCATGATAGTGGAGCCGCCATGCGCACGGCATGCATGACCGGCGGCACGAATTGCATGCAAGCAAAAGGGTCGCGGGAAGCGTCGACGCCTCGGGAAAGACCCCTAACCAACCAGCCAATCATGCGGTACTTACCTTCCAACCAACCCCTTCGATTCCGCTTCTGCAGCAGCATATAATCTCGGGCCCTTGATGCCCATCTTTTTTTTTTTTTTTTATGGACGGCGCAAGAACGACGAATCCGCGGCGTCTGTTGTTGTTGCGGCGGTGGCGGTGCTGCTGCTTCTGCTCTTTCTCGCCCTCCTGCTCGCTCCCCCGGGGCCGGGGCTGCTTTTCAATCCAGCTGCAGCAGTGAATGGTTCTAAAAGGCGTCGTTCCGCCGTCTGGCCCGAGTTCGATCCATAACTAGTGTAGTGAAGGCGCCTTTATTTTGATGCGTATTGCAATAATGAAGAAGACCAATAATGAGCAAGCAGACCAGCGCGCGGATAGATAGGGCTCTCATTTCATAACGTATTGTATGAATGAATTTTCTTAATGAATAAAGAACCGTAACGTGGGTTTCTTTCTCGGGAGAATGAATGCCTGTGTAATGTTATTGTCATGTTGATGCTATATAAATATATAATAAATGACAGCGCTCATAAATTAGAATAGAATTATAGAATATATAGAATAATAAAAGACGATTAGATTTTGATTGGTACCTTTGCGTTACTCGCTCAGCTCATTACTTCGCTTCGCCCCGCGGCTCTCGGTTCGTCGAGCAAGCTCCTCCCTCCGGCGATGAAGAAAACACACTTTAGGAAAGTGGTTCAGGTAGCTCAGCTGGTTAGAGCAAAGGACTGAAAATCCTTGTGTCAGTGGTTCGAATCCACTTCTAAGCGGGCGAAGGGTCAAAAGGACACGTAGCCGGGAGCGAGCCGGATTTTGAAATGAAAGTGAAAGAGGAAGTTGAAAAGTGGTTGGAGGCAGATTTGATAAAAGCGGTTGATTACTCGGATTGGTTCTCGCGTCCCTGTGCCCAAAAAGGATGGGCGAGTTCGGTTCGAGTCTTCATCGATCGGGTGGCTCTTGGTTTCAAAGGAATAGCCCAGCTTCAAAACTACTGAGCGCGCTAGCGCGTTTTACTAATAGGCTTTTCAGCAGCCAGCAAGCAACGGCTTTTCAGCCGTTGCTTGCTGGCTTCAAAGCTTATTACTAAGGTAAAACGCGCTAGCGCGCGCATACATTTTGAAGCTTAAAGTGAAAGTGACTCGCCCTATAATAAGGGGGGGGGTGAGACGAGGTGTAGCGCAGTCTGGTCAGCGCATCTGTTTTGGGTACAGAGGGCCATAGGTTCGAATCCTGTCACCTTGATGTGAGCTGAAGTCAGCTAAGACTCCAATCTTAAATCTATGAAAAAAATCCATCGACCGTTACCACCTCATCTTACTCTTTATATGTCACAGCTCACTTCGACGTTTCCAATTTCCCATAGAATCTCCGGGGCTTTCCTCGCCACTATGGTCTTGTTTAGTCCTTTTCTTTGTCCGAAAATGGGTTTGATTAGCTTGACCTATGAGAATTTCTACCAATCCTCGTCTAATTCATCGAAGTTCATCCCAAGCTCAGTCGGTCTTACTGCCTTTGCCCTTGCCTATCATCTTTTTCATGGAGTTCGTCATTTATTGCCAGATTTTGGTCATTTATTGCTGGATGTTCGTAAAAAAATGCTGGATTTTTAATATTTTTTGTATAGTGCTTTTTGTCGAATCAGATTTTTGAGAATTGCCAGATTTTCTCTTAGAATATTCTTCTTATTATTTCTCATTTTTCGCACAGGTTGTGCTTTGATAGCTCTCTGCTTGAAAGCCTTTGCCATACCTGTAGCTTATGCAAACATCGAGTTATTGGCCTTCTATCTCAGTCTTCCCGGACAAGACCCGGAATGGGTTCGATATGTGTGGGATGATCTCGTAAACAACACTAGACCAGAGGACCTACGGCGTAAAGTCGCGCATTTGATTTCCATCGAACAAGCCTGCTCCACGAGAACACAAATACAAAGCCTTGTTGGCGTGCTTAGCGCTAGAAATGGCTATCCGGTGCCCCAAGATTGCATAGATTTGAGTGTTATGAAGATCATCGGGAGATATGATTGTGAATTCGACCGGCGCAAGCTGGGAAGTCTTTTAGAATCTCTTGCCATACACAAGACCGAGTCTCCATTTTTTCGAGAAGTATGGCAATCTGACGGAGACTTTCTAAGACAAATGAGTAGATGGCACCTACTAGAGCTAGAGCGCCTGCGCAGATAACACAAGGAACAACTGGCTTTATATGGTCTTAACTTAAGCAAGCAGTGGTTGGAAGAGGCTATCAGGAGGCTTGATTCAGTTTTTTGGTTTCGAGAAAGCTTACCAGTGATATGAAAAAGAAGTTCCATGTATTTTTGAGGTATAGAGGGGAGGTTAGGCGTTAGGCGGCAGGATTCGTTCAAATAATTTATGATAGGGGCCTTTGTTGATCTATACGATCGACCCCGGACGTACCCATTCGCCGCGTGGGGAACCGGGTCACCAAAGTCACGATCAGAATAATAAAGGAAGTTCGCTGGGTAACTCCCAGAGGTGCTGGTTCAAATCCAGTTCGTGACATGGTCATCTCGATGAGAATAAGAGCAGCCGGTATTGGACGAAGGGGAAGCAGCCCCAACCACTTACAACATAGGGGGCTCGGAAGAGAGAGCTGTGGATGAGCCGGACGTATCGGTGGATACCGCCCGTAATACCTGATATTAGTGCGGCGGGAAAAAAACTGTATGCATGAGAAGCCGTCCATTCCCGATAATCTACCTATCCGACCTTGCCTTCAGCCTAGCTGCCTTGTCTTAGCTAGTCCGGCAACTGCTGGCCGTCGACGAGGAGGAGTCAACTAGCGATGCCAGCTTCTGAAAGATTATGATTTTAATAAATATTTCCGCCAGTTCTTCAAGTTTTGGAGTTCCATTGCATTAATGAATACGGCTGGAAAGACCTACACCTACTACCCTTTATCAAACCTTCCCATTTCCCTTTTATGCCGATGTCGTAAACCGATGCCTCGGATTGCCCTATCTAGTAAGGGCTTTCCTCCCGCTACAGAAAATAGATCTCTGCCCGACCGCCAGAAATGATTTGATCTCCGTATGCCCGCGAGGGAGGGAAGAATTTCATATGAACATTGCTTCTACTTCGCGAACTTTAGCCAATGGAGACGGATTCACTCAGTTGCTGATCGGAATCGAATGAATATACACGACGCCTCGCTCTCCCGGACGTCCGATTGGTCGGGGGAGGGAAGTTAGCCTCGTCCGGCCCTGCTTCTACTTACGATCAAAAGCCTTGCCACGAGTGAGAAGCCAGTGGCGAATCTAGGTACAGATGGAGATCCGCGGAGCCATTTATGGAAGAAAGTCCAGGTACATGTGCAGATGGAAATCTATATGAGCTGACAGCACTCCAAATTGTATTTCCTGCATCTTCTCCAGATCGATAGCCGGCATCGGAGGAAGGGGTGGGAGAGGTAGCGGTTTGATGCATCGAACTAGTGGGCTCAGCATCTGATAAAGCACCGGCAGCGGTATAGGTAGGGAGCTATTGCAGGGTCAACACCGCCTCATAGTTCATTACCTTTCCAATAAGTCTTGGGCTAAAGCCTTGCGGATCCCCTCCGAAGCAAGCGTGCTGCTCGTGGTCTATTCACCCCTTCCCTCGGAGTCGCTAGCCCCCCCTAACTCCTGACATTTCGTAGTTAGCTGTCCCATTGGCGAAGCGATCGACCCCTTCATAGGATATTCGTGCTACTCCGAACACTTCCCAAGCAGAGTGAAGAGTTATGCATAAGATGATTTCGAAATTTGCACTGATGACACGCGCGTGGGAACAACGAGTTAGAGGAATATCCTGTGTTGGCCATGGCAGCAACGTGAATAGGAGGAATTGAAGAAACCAATAGAGGCACCTGCGCAATAGGGATAATCATGATATCTGGTGGAACGGAAGGCCACGATAGCCATCATACATGCTAGAGGGCGGTCGGATACCCATTAAGACACTTCTCGGAAACCGAGGAAATATCCAATTCCGATCCTGGGTAGGATTCACCATCCGCTAGACATACCACATAAGCCAACAGTAGTATGAATGGGACAGGAACCATTCGACCTCTTTGAGGAAAGGGCCTTACACACGGGGGCACTGGCTGATCCCGCCGACAGGAGTATTGCAAAGGAAGGTATCTTTCGCCTACGAGCTAGGTCTAATTTGTACGAAGAAAGGAGTCAACAATTCGTACAAGGATAGCCATGGTTGGAAAGAAGGGTTTCACCTTCTTTCGGGTGGGTTAGTGCTTATCTGTTCGGGCGGAGGCGGACAATGAAAAGACAGAAAGGAGCGAATAATGTCAACCAATCAACTCGACAAAGACATGAAGATATGAAGAAGATAAAGACAGACGTGTTAAGCTTGTGTTTTCCCAGCATTCTTACTAATAAAGGGGCAACAAGCAACGGTACTTACACAATATATATATAGGGGGGGCGCAATATAGATGCGCCTCGCGCGCCCCTATAGAGTAAGTGTTTTTACTAAACAAGCAACGGAATGAGCGCGCTAGCGCCCTTACTAGTTTTGGGGCAAGCCAAAACCTACTCCCAACAAGTTGCTTGCTTGCTGGCTTTCAAACAGACAGTTCAAATCACAACTCAGGTGGACTCAAAGTACATCTCCAAAGTGAAAAATCCAACTCATAGAGGAGAAGCCATGCATGCTCAAAGTGGATAAGTTGGCCGCCCAAGAGTGATCTTCAGATGATTTAGAGCTGCTCCAGTGTCTTCAATAGTCTTTTATCCAGTCCCCTTCGGGTGTCAGATAAGATTGATCCAAAATCTTCCATTCTTGAGTTCACTGAGCTTCTCAAAATAGAAAGTGACTGAAAAAGAAAGTAAGGCGCCCATGCAAACTGAGAGTGATAGCCTGTTTAGATAAGTTAAGATAGGCAAACTAATTATGGAAGCCCATGCTGCGAGATTGGGTCTATCCAAGGAAGGCGCGCTTCAGTGAAAACTGCCTTAAAAATATATATATATTCAAATAGGTGCTTTTTCAACATTTTTTGAAATAGATGCTTTGAATTAGTCTTCAGGCGCCTTAGCTAAACAGAAGCAACTAACTGGGCGCTTTACTAATAGAATATCATAGGAGACACTTCCTTCCATAAAGAAATCAGTTTATCACCCCAACACTGAAAACTGCTCAAAATAGCCCTGAATCTTCAGTCAAGTGCTGTGGAAGGCCTCCGGTCTATATCTCTATCTACTTGGGGACATGTGTAGAAGTGCTTTAGAGTGGCGAATTTCCAAGTCATCCATTCACTTCCAACAGGCCTCCAAATGCGGGGAAAGTGCTTTTTTTATAGAGAGAGAGTAGGTTTTTATTCCTCCGAAAGTGGTACAGTGCTTCCAAATGAAGTCCATTAGGTAAAAAATCCTGTGTAAACTTCTGAACATGATTGAACTGAGGAAGTTCCTCCGACTAAGTCTTTCTTTCTTTCTTCCATTTTTCCACCTCTGCCTGACAGCTATGAAGTTATTCTTTCAACTTGGTGTTCTCTGCAAGCTGCTGTTCTACCTGTTCCTTACTTCTTTTCAACTGCTACTGGCTATGCTATCTTCAATTTGCTTTTTTCAGCCTCTCCCTGCCAGTGCCCCCCCACGGCATGTTCCTTTTAAAATTCCAAAAATGCATTTTTTGAGGCGGTCAGAATCTTAAAAGATAGAGTACCTGTCTGGACTGTCTGGATAAAAAAAAGGTATCCAAAACCTCTTGAATGGTGAAGCTAAACGGTTTAGTCTTAATTCAGTCTTTTTTCCATCTTCAAACATAAACAGCAAAGATTCCTAAAGCTGCAAAGACTATGCAAATCTCTTCAGTATACTATCCAGAGGAAGTTCGGGAATCTCCATCCTGGATGTAGAACCCATTTGTGCCCTCTGTATCTTGCTTGTTTCTTTTCCTCTCCTGCCATTGAAGCAGGAGCCTCTGGCTCTGGCTGACCTCTAGGCTGGTCTGAGGGTTCAAATCAAAATTGTGAACCGTTCAATTGCATTACCAGGTGCTGGATGGGGGAATGCAGAGTAGATGGGGAAACTGCTAGGTTAAAAGAATGGACCTCAGGTAAGGAATTCTTAGGGTGGGGATGGAA